AAATCACACCTGTAACCCAAGTCAATTCGCGAGGTTTTTTAAATCCACCTGTGAGATACACACGAAATACGTGTAGGATCATCATTAGCACCATCATACTTGCTGACCATCGATGAACTGATCGGATTAACCAACCAAAGTTGGCTTCAGTCATTATGTATTGAACAGAGGCAAAAGCCTCTGTAACGGTCGGACGATAGTAAAAAGTCATAGCAAAACCGGTAGCTACTTGTACTAAAAAACAAGTAAGTGTGATCCCTCCTAGACAATAAAATATGTTGACATGAGGAGGAACATATTTACTAGTTATATCATCTGCAATCGCCTGAATCTCGAGACGCTCCTCGAACCAATCATATACTTTATTGAGATAGGTAAACCAAAGAGACTCCCCCTCTGAGAACCGTATATGAGAATTTCATCTCGTACGGCTCAAGCAAAAACACCCAAATAGTGGTTGCAACGGATATGTAATAGAAAGTTTGAAACTTCTTAGCCACTTGATTCAATCGTCCCTGAAGATACGAAGTGAAGGAACCAAAATCCGGAATCTCTTCTTTGTGATGATAATGCCAAAATATCAAGTTGGCTCATTCGTCTTTATGTTGATCGTTACAGGCCTCTTGAATCTTCTCTTCCCCTATTTATTTTATTTTGGATTTGTTGTTTTTGTTTGTGCGTAATACGGATTTACTATATGTTTTGTTTACTATTGATAGGAATTCTCTTGTGGAGACCCTATGAATCGATTGAAACCTCAGATTCATACTAGAACCACGATGATTCAATAAAGCGCCCAAGCTAAGCCCAAAGATTCTCTGAGTAAGAACCATTTGATCATCACTTATTCAATGAATGGATGGAATGACTAAAAATCCATAGAAACATTGGTCCTTCGGTCAAAATAAGCATAATTCTGAAGGAAGAAAAATCGTTCGATTTATGACTCGTTGTTTGAAAATTTGTTGGAGTCCGGTCGCGAGGTCTGAATAGTAGGTATGAATCATAGTTCAAATATTTCTTGATCTATTCCATATATTCCGTGCTCCAGATACTAGAATGAATATCCGACGAGGTAGAACCATCTCTATCGAGATGACAGACCTATTCTCTGTACTATCAATAGGATCAATTATAACAAGTCACACACTCATATTCCGGAAATACCGAAACAACGGAATTCCACGGTCGAACTACCAGAATGGCCTAGAAATCCGAGTCCTAAGTGATTCATTTTGGATTGAAAAGCTAGGACTTCATGGTTCTTATGGGACCTAACTCATTGAAATTCCATCCAGTAAAACGGAAGAATTATAAATCTCCAAAATAATAGATAGGAATATCGCAAATAGAGCCATTGCGACACCCATGAAGGGGGTAGTTCCCCATCCAGGAGCCACTTTACCATATTCCGAATTCAATGGTTTCAATAAATCCCCTGTAATAGTTCGTCTTGGCCCAGATCTAGAACTACCCTCAACGGTTTGTGTAGCCATAAATCCTATTGCATTGGTTGAGATCTGTTGACTTTGTATACTATTTCGTTGTAAATAAACGATCTTATCGTAGCGTAGATCGATCGTGGTCTTGAAATTATCTAATAATGGAAACAGCAACCCTAGTCGCCATCTCCATATCTGGTTCACTTGTAAGCTTTACTGGGTACGCCTTATATACCGCTTTTGGGCAACCCTCTCAACAACTAAGAGATCCATTCGAGGAACACGGGGACTAGTTGAAATAATGAACCCCCCATATTGGGGGGCTCATTACTTCAATTGAGATAATGAAAAATCATTTCATCTTTTTAGTCGGAACCTTAGGCGGTTCTCGAAAAAAGATAGCGAAAAAAATGATCCCTAAAGTCGAGACTAACAGGAATGTATAAACCAATGCTTCCATAGATTCGATCGTGGTTTACAATTATAGCTTCCACACCTATTCATTTGGGATCATTTCCCAGATAAAGAAAGGGCAAGAGTCAAAGAAAAGGCGATGATGAAAATCAAGATTTCTCCAATCCCTTATGTCAAATCAAAAAAAAATCAAATAGAGGCGAAAGATACCAGAGCAATGTTGTATCAGACTACTTGTCTCTTTGTAGTTGGATCTCCAAGTTTTTGGAATGCCCCAAATTCCACTTGAGCATCCAAATCTGGGTCAATACCAGCAAAAACATCTCTGAACAAGGTTCTAGCGCCATGCCAAATGTGTCCGAAAAAGAAGAGCAAAGCAAACGTAGCATGTCCAAAAGTGAACCAACCTCTTGGACTGCTACGAAAAACACCATCGGATTTCAAAGTAGCACGATCTAATTCAAAAATTTCACCCAATTGGGCACGTCTAGCATATTTTTTCACAGTAGCGGGATCACTATAACTGACTCCATTGAGTTCGCCACCATAGAACTCAACAGTTACACCTACCTGTTCGACACTATACTTTGATTCTGCCCTTCTAAAAGGAACATCGGCTCTCACAATTCCGTCTCCGTCTACCAAAACTACTGGAAATGTTTCAAAAAAAGTAGGCATACGACGTACAAAAAGCTCATGCCCTTCTTTATCTCTAAAGATGGGGTGTCCTAACCATCCAACAGCTATTCCATCCCCGTTATCCATTGAGCCTGCTCTGAATAATCCCCCTTTCGCCGGATTATTACCGATGTAATCATAAAAAGCTAATTTTTCGGGAATTTTAGACCAAGCTTCCGACAAACTCAGATTTTCGGCTAGCCCGGCACCAACCCTTCGATATATTTCTTGCTGGAAGTATCCCTGATCCCACTGATAACGAGTGGGACCAAATAATTCGATCGGGGTAGTTGCTGAACCATACCACATAGTTCCAGCAACAACGAAAGCTGCAAAAAAGACAGCAGCGATACTACTGGAAAGGACCGTTTCAATATTGCCCATACGTAATCCTTTGTATAGACGTTGGGGCGGGCGGACACTAAGATGGAATAGACCCGCTAATATGCCCAATGTCCCCGCTGCAATATGATGAGAGGCTATTCCTCCCGGAACAAAAGGATCAAAACCTTCCGCGCCCCACGCTGGATTTACAGATTGTACTTTTCCGGTTAGGCCATAAGGATCGGACACCCATATTCCAGGACCATACAAGCCTGTTACATGAAATGCGCCAAACCCAAAGCAAGCCACCCCTGAGAGAAATAAATGAATTCCAAAGATCTTGGGCAAATCCAAAGAGGGTTTTCCCGTACGTTCATCACAGAATATTTCTAGGTCCCAATACACCCAATGCCAGATAGCTGCTAAGAAGCACAAGCCAGAAAACACAATATGTGCCCCGGCCACACCTTCGTAACTCCAAATACCCGGATTCGTTATAGTTCCTCCTGTGATACTCCAACCACCCCATGAATTGTTTATTCCTAAACGAGTCATGAAAGGGATAACGAACATACCTTGTCTCCACATTGGATCAAGAACGGGGTCAGAGGGATCAAAAACTGCTAATTCGTATAAAGCCATCGAACCGGCCCAACCAGAAACTAGAGCTGTATGCATTATATGGACAGAAAGCAACCGACCGGGATCATTCAATACGACGGTATGAACACGATACCAAGGTAAACCCATGGAAATACCCCTTTATCAAAGAAAAAATAGACACTATGTAACTTTATCGCATTGGAAAAGACTATGCTATGGACCTCACCTTTTCAGTGGATTATCCCGAAGCAAGGGTTAATATTTATTCCGTTCCGTTGGTAATAATTGAACAATTCTGTTCGTAGGAACAAAGAGAAGCAGATCTATTCTATACCCAATAAGTACCAATACGCAATGGGGGCTGGTCCCATTTTTTGTGAGCGAATGCATAGATACTTGTTCATCATTCAAACGATCCATTCGTAAGAATTTTTCTTTATTCATTCTGTCTTCCTCCATGAACCTTCGAATCTATGGATAAAATACGATAAACGGCAATATTATGAAGACAATAAACCCGTTGTTACGTTTCCACATCAAAGTGAAGTATAGTACTTAACCTCTTTTTCTTTAATTTAATGCCCATTGGTGTTCCAAAAGTACCTTTTCGGAGTCCTGGAGAGGAAGATGCAGTTTGGGTTGACGTATAGTGCGACTTGTCAGACATATTGGGTCATATGGGATTTCCCCGTTCTCTCCCCCGATGGAGATATCCTCTCTTTCGCCCAAGAAAGATTGATTGAACCATCAATAATTCGGAGCGTGAAGTGCAATTAGATCAATTTATTGGAGGATCCATATTATCAATTAGAAGAATTTATGGTTGGCTTGGACCAATAAAATGAAGTATACAGGCTCCGTTCAGAAAATACCAAATTGGCAATCTATGTATGATTACCACTCGTATCATAAATGATTCCTTTATACCATATGAGTGATCTCATACTGCCAATCAATGGAGTAATATGATGAATACATCATATATTGGGCGGAAGACATGAAACGAATTGAAAAAAAAAAAGAAGTCGTAGCAAAAAGAAGTGGTACTGAGATTATTTGTCCTATATGTGCAAATAGAATTCGGGCAGATCTTTACCCGGAGTAGAGCATAAACCTAAAAGAATTGAAGAGGCCCATTCAGGAACAAGAAAATTACATCGTGATTTGGATCTCGATGAAACAATACATCAATGAGAGGTTAGTTCGATAAGTTCAGTGAATTCTAAGGAAGCAAGTCAAGTCAAAACTCATGTTTCTTGAAAAATGGAAGAAAAAGCCCCTTCGTTAGGAAAAACCCTGCTACGAAAAGAGAAAAGGGCTGGAATCGACACATTGATTCTTTTTTTGTTTCGCAATTTTAATTTTTTGAACCGTATGCATCCAAAGGTGCGTGTACGGTTCCTAAAGGATACAATTTTGTCCTAATCAACCGACTTTATCGAGAAAGATTACTTTTTTTAGGCCAAGAGGTTGATAGCGAGATCTCGAATCAACTTGTTGGTCTCATGGTATATCTCAGCATAGAGGATGATACCAGGGATCTTTATTTGTTTATAAACTCTCCCGGCGGATGGGTAATACCAGGAATATCTATTTATGATACTATGCAATTTGTGCCACCAGATGTGCATACAATATGCATGGGATTAGCCGCTTCAATGGGATCTTTCATCCTGGTCGGAGGAGAAATTACCAAACGTCTAGCATTCCCTCACGCTTGGCGCCAATGAGTTTTTTATTTGAGAGAAAAAGAAGACTATGCCTTCGCCATATGGAATATAAATAATAAGTAATAATAGCATGGCACTTCGAGTTCGATATGAGCAAACCACTCTCGTTTTTTCATAACATGAGATTATGTATCGAGATAGTAGTATGAAACAAAGGTTATTTCCGATTTGATCTTATGTATCGGGGTTCCATTTCAGCGTCACAAACCTTTTTGCTTCCACACCAGAAGTCTCTTTCCGATATTTATGTTATGAAAGAGTATGAAAAAAAAAAAAAGATTCTTTTTTCCTTATTTGATCGGATCAAAAAGAAACTTTGGGATTGCTGAATCTCAGACGAGATAAATATATAAAGCAACGGAACCATCATAGTATTTTTTGACTCCTACGAAAGGAAGGATGGTAAATGGATCATTCAACGATCTGGGTCTGATGGATTCTATTTGTCTCTTTCTTTGATGGAAGGGAAAAAGAAATTCCATTGCAGAGCCGTATGCAATGCACAAAAGATGCCTGTACGGTTGTTCAATTCTATCTTTTTCTTTTTGTTTGTTATTCTTTATCCCTTCCTTTCGCCCGATCATGCGAGATAGAGGAATCGTTTATTATGTTATATCATCAGGGTTATGATCCACCAACCTGCTAGTTCTTTTTATGAGGCACCCACAGGAGAATTTATCCTGGAAGCGGAAGAACTACTGAAACTCCGCGAAATCCTCACAAGGGTTTATGTACAAAGAACGGGCAATCCTTTATGGGTTGTATCCGAAGACATGGAAAGAGATGTTTTTATGTCAGCAGCAGAAGCCCAAGCTCATGGCATTGTTGATCTTGTAGCGGTCGAAAATACCGGGGATTTCGCATAAATCCGTGATTCCATTTCGAATCATAATTCGAATGAACCGTGATTTGATCTTTTATCTTCTTACCCGGGTAAAATCAAATAGTAAATGGAAGTAATTCATAATCATCCGGTTAGGATCGATCTAAACCAGCCCATTCTGTATACGATTCAGCATGCCAACTATTAAACAACTTATTAGAAACACAAGACAGCCAATCAGAAATGTCACGAAATCCCCAGCTCTTCGAGGATGTCCTCAGCGTCGAGGAACATGTACTAGGGTGTATGTGCGACTCGTTCAGATCATGAGCTAGAACAAATGAGACGATTTTTCCAGTCTCAATGACCAGTACCAATGAATGGGATAGAATGGAAGAACTCCATTCACTATCTAAAAATAAAGATCTATCATATACCTCTATTGTGTATGGAATTTATGGTTTCCATTGGTGCAAATCCAATCACCTCGATTTGAGATGAAAAGCAATTCTCCATTGGTAGCAAATGGTTATCCATTAAGCGGGGGAAATGGTATTTAAGAAGCAGAAAGATTATGCTCCTACTCTTGCAAGAACGGACTAACAGGGTCAGCTACCTAGCCAACCTTCATAATTAAATGCCGTCACTGTATGAATAGATCTCATTGTGAAAAGACCTATTACTGGATAATTCATGGGTAGAGCCAAAGAGTGTGAACTGTACAAGTTACCAATAACATTGATTAAATGAGGGAAGGGGCTCCGGTGTATAGAGAGGGCCTCACCGTTTAAGAAGTAATCATAGAAACGATGGAAGCCACTATTTATTTATTTATCCATTTACATTTACTACCTATTTATTTTATACCTATTTTATACCAAATATCGGTAAAATTTCTTATTTTGAGGTGAAATAAATGCCTGGAAGAAATAAAAAATCGTGGTTGGGAAGGTCATAGTAGCAAAAGCCATTGGAATTTTTATTTTATACATCGGAAGAATCCGTTTTGTTATTAATAAACCAGGAGAGGGGAAAAGAATGACTGAAAGAAAAGAAATCGATTAGTTATTCATCAAAGTTTAATTTCATTCAATGACCAGAGTTAGACGAGGATATATAGCTCGGAGACGTCGAACAAAAATTCGTTTATTTGCATCAACCTTTCGAGGGGCCCATTCAAGACTTACTCGAACTACTACTCAACAGAAAATGAGAGCTTTGGTGTCCACTCATCGGGATAGAGGCAGGCGAAAGAGAGATTTTCGTCGTTTGTGGATCACTCGGATAAATGCAGTAACTCGTGAGAATAGGGTATCCTATAGTTATAGTCGATTAATACATGATCTGTACAAGAGGCAGTTGCTTCTTAATCGTAAAATACCTGCACAAATAGCTATATCAAATAGGAATTGTCTTTACATGATTTCCAATGAGATCATCAAATAAGGAGATTGGAAGGAATTCACCGGAATGATTTAAACGGAGTTCCCCGGAGAATGACCTCCGGGAAGGTAGAGTAGAAATTAATATGATAAGATAAGTAGTAGGAATGAACGAACACGTTTCAAAAAAAAAAAGATTTCTTCTTCTCCCATTCTTTTTTTTATTCTATTACGACGCAACAATCAAATCTCTCGGCTTTTTCGAACAAAACATCAATCAATCTGATTTTGAATTCCAATTAGAGTTGTTTTGATTCAATTGAGGAGTAGGCCTATTTATTTCTGGTTCTAGGACCAGTAGTTCTAGGGATCGACTCGGTTTTCTCAAATTGTTTCTCATTATTAAGAAAAGGTAACGAAGATAAAATACGAGCTTGTTTTATAGCAATAGTAATTAATCGTTGTTGTTTCAAGGTCAATCTATTCACTCGTCTAGATAATATTTTTCCCTGTTCACTAATAAATTGACTAATTAAACTCATGTTTCTATAATCAATTCGATCCCCCGATCCAATTGGGGGCAAACGCCTACGAAAAGATCGCTTGGATTTACGAAAGAGTCGCTTGGATTTATCCATGGTTTATTCCTTATCTCTAAAATCCCATTTCTTCATTCATTTCGGATCCGACCGAAATAGGACTTGATTTGTTTATATATATATAATTTCTTCCTGTTCCTTGGAAGGATGGTACACGTGTTCCGTTCGATCTATTTCTTTATCTCCCCATGAATCGTATGCTTGTAACAATAAGGACAGAATTTTCTCAATTCCAATCGACTAGGTGTATTGTGTCGATTCTTTTGAGTAATATATCTGGAAGTGCCTCGCGATTCTTTATTGAAATCATTTCGGACACAACTGGTACATTGCAAAATAACTATTCCTCTGACATCTTTACCCTTGGCCATGAACCTCCTTTGGATTCACTCAATTCTTCTATTTTCGATCCGAACCGAAGAAGAAGAAAGGAACGAAAAATAAATAGAAAATAGGTTGCTAACTCGAAATCCAATTATGAAAGATTTCGTTGCAATCAATAAAGTAATAAAATCATAAGTAATACAATTATTTCTAACTATTCATTATTCCTAATCCCAGCATTTCATTTACTATCTTATATGATCTCGAACAGCCTGCCCTAGAGCCCCATTTCTATTTCTGTTCTACCTCTATTAATTCTATCCTGAACCCGAGTTTGACTGAGGTTCAATCCACTTTTATTCTTTCTCTTTCCTTCCTATCCTAAAGAACTGAAAAAAAAAAGGGGGGGGGGGGGTTGGTCACAGAGAATTTATTGTATCTCTAATCTTCTTCATTCATCCATTCCCATATCAATAACTAGAATGAAAAAAAGGGGAATACCAACGCATCTGGGAATAAACGATTGATCTCTATCAATAGACCTGCTAAAGACCCAAACCATAGAGTAGTTAGCACAGGTGCCACGGAGAGATATGTTTTTATATCTCGCATTGAAAATCCTCCTTCTTTATTGGAATACATATATGATCAGATGCATATGTAGTTAAAGATCACTTGTATTTGTACGCGGAATCCCTAACTAAAATGGATATGTACAATGATCCGGTAGATGAGATCCACTTGTACCTAAAACAGAAAAAGATGACCCCCTCTTCCTGAGCATTACCGATAAATATTCATTCTTTTATACGTTAGGTTTCATATGTATATAATTCTTTTATTATATGAGATATGAGACCAAAAAGAAGAAATGGCAAGAGAAATTGTATATAGATAGAGGAAATAACGATGTGGAAAACAAGACAGGGATTCTCTACAATGACACTGTACAACAATTAAAAGGGATGTAGCGCAGCTTGGTAGCGCGTTTGTTTTGGGTACAAAATGTCACGGGTTCAAATCCTGTCATCCCTACCTATTATTTTTCCTATGGCCAGTAACGAGGGGTCAATTGAAATCGATGAAAATTGGACATAATCTTTTATTTTATGATACTATATGCAATGCATGCAAAATGTATTGGGGGTACAAAAAGAATCCTTTTCTTGACAGTCGTATCTGCTGTCATAAGAAAGCGCTCTTAGTTCAGTTCGGTAGAACGTGGGTCTCCAAAACCCGATGTCGTAGGTTCAAATCCTACAGAGCGTGATTCTGTTCTTGTAATGTCGAATCACAATAAAACAACTTCACTAACTTGAATTGCAACCTGAATTTGACCCCCTGCAGATTAAGGAGGAGGTCAATCAAAAAAAAAGATGTTACTCAATCAAAGGTCCAACTGATCCCCGCGTCTGTATTGTAAATATGCAGTTACGAATAATCCAGCCAAAGTAATAGGAATTAGACCTAAGACGATTCCAAATAGAAAAACTTCAATCATTTCAATTTATTTGAAAGAGGAGAAAAAGAGAGGTAATATCTATCCCTAAATATTAATCCCAATCTCTCATGAATCTCAATGACCAAGAATTGGCAATTGGCGCGGAAGGAACTATAGAATACCTGGAATCTCACAGAAATATTCATTTTTATGAATGAATTGTTCATTCAATTAATTTCA